GTTAATGTAGCTTAACACCTAAAGCAAGGCACTGAAAATGCCTGGATGAGTATCACAATACTCCATAAACATAAAGGTTTGGTCCTAGCCTTTCTATTAATTCTAAACAAAACTACACATGCAAGTATCCGCACTCCAGTGAGAATGCCCTATAAATCGCGCCCAAGCGATATAAAGGAGTAGGTATCAAGCACACCAACAGGTAGCTCATAACGCCTTGCTCAACCACACCCCCACGGGAGACAGCAGTGATAAAAATTAAGCAATAAACGAAAGTTTGACTAAGTTATGTTAAACAGGGTTGGTAAATTTCGTGCCAGCCACCGCGGTCATACGATTAACCCTAATTAATAGATCTACGGCGTAAAGCGTGTTTAAGAATCCAAAAAAACAATAAAGTTAAACTCTAGCTACGCTGTAAAAAGCCTCAGCTACCGTAAAATCCCCTACGAAAGTGACTTTAAATAATCTGAATACACGACAGCTAAGATCCAAACTGGGATTAGATACCCCACTATGCTTAGCCTTAAACCTGAAGAATCGACATAACAAGATCCTTCGCCAGAGTACTACTAGCCAAAGCTTAAAACTCAAAGGACTTGGCGGTGCTTTATATCCTTCTAGAGGAGCCTGTTCTATAATCGATAAACCCCGATAAACCCTACCAACTCTTGCCAAGTCAGCCTATATACCGCCATCCTCAGCAAACCCTAAAAGGGACCAACAGTAAGCCCAATTGCGATACGCAAAAACGTTAGGTCAAGGTGTAGCCGATGAGTTGGAAAGAAATGGGCTACATTTCCTACTAATAGGACAAACATCTCTTTCTAAACGAAGACTCTTATGAAATTAAGAGCTAAAGGTGGATTTAGCAGTAAACTAAGAATAGAGCGCTTAGTTGAATTAGGCCATGAAGCACGCACACACCGCCCGTCACCCTCCTCAAATATTAACGGCAACCCCAATCATATTAACAATTGCTATAAGTACTAGAGGAGACAAGTCGTAACAAGGTAAGCGTACTGGAAAGTGCGCTTGGATAACTCAAAGTATAGCTTAATTAAAAGCATCTAGCTTACACCTAGAAGATACCATAAAAATGATTACTTTGAGCCGTACTTAGCCCGCAATTAACAAAATACAACTAAAACATTCACCTAAAACAAAACATTTATCAACCGTAAAAGTATAGGAGATAGAAATTTCAATTGGCGCTATAGAGACAGTACCGCAAGGGAACAATGAAAGAATTAACTAAAGCAATAAATAGCAAAGCTTACCCCTTGTACCTTTTGCATAATGAGTTAACTAGACATAACTTAGCAAAGAGAACTTAAGTTAATAATCCCGAAACCAGACGAGCTATTCGCGAGCAGTCCAAAAGAACAAACTCATCTATGTGGCAAAATAGTGAGAAGACTTGCAAATAGAGGTGAAAAGCCTACCGAGCCTGGTGATAGCTGGTTGTCCAGAAAAGAATATTAGTTCGGACTTAAGCCTACCTACCAAACTTACAATTGTAATTGTAGACTTAAGAGATAATCTAAAAGGGTACAGCCTTTTAGACACAGGACACAACCTTTACTAGAGAGTAAGTATATGAATAAACCATGGTTGGCTTAAAAGCAGCCATCAATGAAGAAAGCGTTCAAGCTCAACAACCCAGACAATCTAATGTCAACAAAAATTACCACCTCCTAGTACTGAAACTGGACCATTCTATAACTATATAGAAGAGATACTGTTAATATGAGTAACAAGAATTCAATTCTCCCCGCACAAGTGTATATCAGAACGAATAATCACTGGTAGTTAACGCATATAAAGCAAATCAAACAACAAGCCCTTCAACCCCCTTCCGTTAACCCAACACAGGAGTGCACCCAGGGAAAGATTAAAAGGAGTAAAAGGAACTCGGCAAACACAAACCCCGCCTGTTTACCAAAAACATCACCTCTAGCATTACTAGTATTAGAGGCACTGCCTGCCCAGTGACATAAGTTCAACGGCCGCGGTATCCTGACCGTGCAAAGGTAGCATAATCACTTGTTCTCTAAATAAGGACTTGTATGAATGGCCACACGAGGGTTTTACTGTCTCTTGCTCCCAATCAGTGAAATTGACCTCCCCGTGAAGAGGCGGGGATACCCTAATAAGACGAGAAGACCCTATGGAGCTTTAATTAATTAGTCCAAGAGCAACCATAATAACACCGAAAGGAATAAAACAGCCTCAAATGGGCTAACAATTTAGGTTGGGGTGACCTCGGAGCATAAAAAATCCTCCGAGAACTATAAGCTTAGACCTACCAGTCAAAGCCACACTACTTATTGATCCAAATAATATTTGATCAACGGAACAAGTTACCCTAGGGATAACAGCGCAATCCTATTTAAGAGTCCCTATCGACAATAGGGTTTACGACCTCGATGTTGGATCAGGACATCCTAATGGTGCAGCAGCTATTAAGGGTTCGTTTGTTCAACGATTAAAGTCCTACGTGATCTGAGTTCAGACCGGAGTAATCCAGGTCGGTTTCTATCTATTTTACGTCTCTCCCAGTACGAAAGGACAAGAGAGACAGGGCCCCCTTGACCTGAGCGCCCTCCAGCTGAACAGATGATATAATCTTAATCTGACATGCAGTAAATACACAGCCCAAAACCAGGGCTCAGTTAAAGTGGCAGAGACCGGTAAATGCATAAAACTTAAACCTTTATAACCAGAGGTTCAAATCCTCTCTTTAACAAAATGTTCCTAATCAATCTCCTGGCTATAATCATCCCCATTCTTCTAGCCGTAGCCTTTCTGACTCTAATTGAACGAAAAATTTTAGGCTACATACAACTACGCAAAGGACCGAACGTGGTAGGCCCACATGGCCTACTGCAGCCAATCGCAGATGCAGTAAAACTATTCACCAAAGAGCCACTACACCCGCTAACATCATCCATTACTATATTTATTATTGCCCCAATTCTTGCCCTAACACTAGCTCTAACTATATGAATTCCACTACCAATACCCTATCCACTAATCAACATAAACTTAAGCGTACTATTTATGCTTGCCATATCAAGCCTAGCAGTATACGCCATCCTATGATCCGGATGAGCATCCAACTCAAAATACGCATTAATCGGAGCCCTACGGGCCGTTGCCCAAACAATCTCCTACGAGGTAACTCTGGCCATTATCTTACTATCCGTACTACTGATAAGCGGGTCCTACTCTCTGCCAACCTTAATTATTACCCAAGAGTATATATGACTTATCCTTCCCTCATGACCTCTAGCAATAATATGATTTATTTCAACCCTAGCAGAAACTAACCGAGCTCCCTTCGACCTAACAGAAGGAGAATCGGAGTTAGTATCTGGCTTTAATGTAGAATATGCAGGAGGTCCTTTCGCCCTATTCTTCTTAGCAGAGTACGCAAACATCATTATAATAAACGCCCTGACAACTATTCTATTCCTAGGAGCATATAATAGTCTCACAAATCCTGAACTATACTCCACTAACTTCGCAACCAAAACACTTATTCTTACTATATTATTCCTATGAATCCGTGCATCCTATCCACGCTTCCGATATGACCAACTAATGCACCTCCTATGAAAAAATTTTCTCCCCCTGACACTAGCCCTATGCATATGATATATCACTATGCCAATTATAATAGCCAGCATTCCTCCCCAAACATAAGAAATATGTCTGACAAAAGAGTTACTTTGATAGAGTAAATCATAGGGGCTAAAATCCCCTTATTTCTAGGACTATAGGAATTGAACCTAACCCTAAGAATTCAAAAATCTTCGTGCTACCATGATACACTAAATCCTAGTAAGGTCAGCTAAATAAGCTATCGGGCCCATACCCCGAAAATGTTGGTTTATATCCTTCCCGTACTAATAAACCCTGCAGTATCCTCCATGATTATACTAACCATTATTATAGGAACAACTATTGTAGCCATAAGCTCACACTGACTTATAGTATGGATTGGTTTTGAAATAAACATATTAGCTATCATTCCTGTACTAATAAAAGATCACCACCCTCGATCTACAGAAGCCGCAACCAAATATTTCCTCACCCAAGCTACAGCATCCATGCTGCTTATACTAGCAGTAGTTATCAATTTACTATACTCAGGCCAATGAACTGTCACAAACATAATTAACCCCACAGCAATAACCATCCTAACCCTGGCTCTCGGCATAAAACTTGGACTCTCCCCATTTCACTTCTGAGTCCCAGAAGTTACACAAGGCACTCCACTGTTATCAGGATTAATCCTTCTCACCTGACAAAAACTAGCCCCACTATTTGTCCTATATACTATCTCCCCTAACATCAACCCAGAATTACTCCTAACTATATCCATTCTATCCGTAATAATTGGAGGATGAGGAGGCCTAAACCAAACCCAGCTTCGCAAAATTATAGCCTATTCATCCATCGCTCACATGGGATGAATAACCGCTATCTTAACATATAACCCAACTATAATACTCCTCAACCTACTAGTCTACATCACACTTACACTAACTATATTCTTACTTCTCATCTCAACCGCAACCACAACAACACTTTCTCTCTCACTCATGTGAAACAAAATCCCCCTATTCACTACCGCTATCCTAACAACCCTCCTATCCCTAGGAGGATTACCGCCCCTAACAGGCTTTATACCAAAATGAATAATTATTCAAGAACTAACAAAAAACAATAGCCTCATTCTACCTACCTTAATAGCAATAACAGCCCTACTCAACCTGTACTTTTATATACGCCTGACATACTCAACATCACTAACAATATTCCCCACAATAAACAACAACAAAATCAAATGGCGCTTCGAAAACATAAAACAACCGCCATACTTAACCCCCCTAATTATCCTATCAACAATAGCCCTACCACTAACACCCATACTGATACTTCTGTACTAGGAGCTTAGGTTAAACTAGACCAAGAGCCTTCAAAGCTCTAAGTAAATAGCATATATTTAGCTCCTGTCTCTAAGGACTGCAAGACTCTATCTTACATCTGCTGAATGCAAGTCAACCGCTTTTCTTAAGCTAAGCCCTTACTAGATTGATGGGACTCAAACCCATGAAACTTTAGTTAACAGCTAAACACCCTAAACAACTGGCTTCAATCTACTTCTCCCGCCGCCAGAAAAAAAAGGCGGGAGAAGCCCGGGCAGGATTGAAGCTGCTTCTTTGAATTTGCAATTCAATGTGTCTTACACCACAGGGCCTGGTAATAAGAGGGCTTAACCTCTGTCTTTAGATTTACAGTCTAATACCTACTCGGCCATATTACCTATGTTCATCTCTCGCTGACTTTTCTCAACAAACCACAAGGATATTGGCACTCTATACCTATTATTTGGGGCCTGAGCTGGCATGGTGGGAACGGCACTAAGCCTTCTTATCCGAGCTGAACTTGGTCAACCAGGGGCTCTATTAGGTGATGATCAAATCTACAATGTGGTTGTAACAGCCCATGCCTTCGTGATAATCTTTTTTATAGTTATGCCTATTATAATTGGGGGTTTCGGCAACTGGCTGATCCCTCTGATGATTGGAGCACCCGATATAGCATTCCCTCGTATAAATAATATAAGCTTTTGACTTCTACCACCATCCTTCCTATTACTGCTTGCTTCCTCCACAGTTGAGGCTGGAGTGGGCACTGGTTGAACGGTCTACCCTCCCCTGGCAGGTAACCTAGCACATGCTGGGGCCTCTGTTGATCTAGCCATTTTCTCTCTTCATTTGGCAGGAGTCTCATCTATCCTAGGGGCTATTAACTTTATTACCACTATCATTAATATGAAACCCCCAGCCCTCTCTCAATATCAAACGCCTTTATTTGTCTGGTCCGTTCTAATTACTGCCGTCCTACTACTTCTCTCCCTCCCCGTACTAGCAGCAGGCATCACTATACTACTGACAGACCGGAACCTTAATACAACTTTCTTTGATCCTGCCGGAGGCGGAGATCCCATTCTATATCAACACCTATTCTGATTCTTCGGACACCCGGAAGTATATATTCTTATTCTACCAGGATTCGGTATTATTTCTCATGTAGTAACCTACTACTCAGGCAAAAAAGAGCCTTTCGGATATATAGGTATAGTCTGGGCCATGATATCAATTGGATTCCTGGGCTTTATCGTGTGAGCTCATCACATATTCACGGTTGGTATAGATGTGGACACACGAGCATACTTTACATCCGCCACTATAATTATTGCTATCCCAACAGGAGTAAAAGTATTTAGCTGACTCGCTACCCTGCACGGAGGTAATATTAAATGATCACCCGCAATGCTTTGAGCTCTCGGCTTTATTTTCCTATTTACTGTAGGGGGATTAACTGGGATCGTCCTAGCCAACTCATCTCTAGACATTGTCCTACATGACACTTATTATGTGGTAGCCCACTTTCACTACGTCCTATCAATGGGTGCCGTATTTGCTATTATAGGGGGATTCGTACACTGATTCCCCCTATTTACGGGCTATACATTAAATGCCGCCTGAGCAAAAATTCATTTCTTAGTTATATTTGTAGGTGTTAATATGACTTTCTTTCCACAACACTTCCTAGGGCTATCCGGAATGCCACGACGTTATTCTGACTACCCAGATGCATATACTACCTGAAATACCGTTTCCTCTATAGGATCCTTCATTTCACTCACAGCAGTTATACTAATGGTCTTTATAGTATGAGAGGCATTTGCATCTAAGCGGGAAGTTTCAATCGTAGAATTAACAACTACCAATATTGAGTGACTACATGGATGTCCTCCTCCATACCACACGTTTGAAGAGCCTACTTATGTTAATCCAAAATAAGAAAGGAAGGAATCGAACCCCCTAAGATCGGTTTCAAGCCAACATCATAACCATTATGTCTTTCTCCACAGGTGAGATATTAGTAAAATTTACATAACCTTGTCAAGGTTAAGTTACAGGTGAAACCCCTGTATATCTCCATGGCATACCCATTTCAGCTAGGACTTCAAGATGCAACCTCACCAATCATGGAGGAACTGCTACACTTTCATGACCATACCTTAATAATCGTATTTATGATTAGCTCTCTAGTTCTCTATATCATCTCCTCTATATTAACCACTCGTTTAACACATACAAGTACAATAGATGCTCAAGAGGTAGAAACAGTCTGAACAATCCTCCCGGCCATTATCTTAATTACAATTGCCCTCCCGTCCCTACGAATCCTATATATAATGGATGAAATTAATAACCCCTTCATAACCATTAAAACTATGGGTCATCAATGATACTGAAGCTACGAGTACACAGACTACACAGACCTATGCTTTGACTCATACATGATTCCCACACCCGACCTAAAACCAGGAGACCTGCGTCTTCTAGAAGTAGATAATCGGGTGGTCCTCCCCATAGAAACAACCATTCGTATGCTCATCTCCTCTGAAGATGTACTTCACTCATGGGCCATTCCATCTCTAGGTTTAAAAACAGATGCCATCCCAGGTCGACTTAACCAAACAACTGTTCTTTCTAGTCGACCTGGCCTATACTACGGCCAGTGCTCTGAAATCTGTGGTTCAAACCATAGTTTTATACCCATTGTCCTTGAAATGGTTCCTCTAGAATATTTCGAGAAATGATCAGCGTCTATACTATAATCTCATTGAGAAGCTAACCTCAGCATCAACCTTTTAAGTTGAAGATTGGGAAATTAGACTTTCCCCTTGATGACATGCCTCAGCTGGACACATCAACATGATTTACTACAATTACCTCTACAATTATTACACTATTTGTTATTATACAACTGAAAGTTTCTAGCCACTACTATTATGCGACCCCAGAACCAAAAACAACTAAAGCTGCTGAGTCCCTGGCACCTTGAGACACCAAATGAACGAAAATTTATTCGCCTCTTTCATTACCCCCACAATAATAGGCCTCCCTATTGTTGTACTTATTATTATATTTCCCACTATTATATTCCCATCAACTAACCGACTAATTAACAACCGATTGGTAGCCATCCAACAATGACTAGTCCACCTAACATCTAAACAAATACTCTCCATTCATAATCACAAAGGTCAGACATGAGCCCTAATACTTATGTCTCTAATTTTATTTATTGGGTCAACAAACCTACTAGGACTACTCCCACACTCCTTTACTCCAACAACCCAACTATCAATAAATCTTGGCATGGCCATCCCGCTCTGAGCTGGAACCGTGATCCTTGGCTTCCGGCACAAGACTAAAGCCTCTCTAGCACACTTCCTTCCGCAAGGTACTCCACTGCCCCTTATTCCAATACTTATTATTATCGAAACAATCAGTCTATTCATCCAACCCATAGCACTAGCTGTACGACTAACCGCCAACATTACTGCTGGTCACCTACTAATTCACTTAATTGGAGGAGCGACCTTAGCTCTAATGAATATTAGCATAACCACTGCCCTAATCACATTCGTAATCTTAGTACTACTAACAATTTTAGAATTCGCTGTAGCCCTTATTCAAGCCTACGTATTCACACTTCTAGTAAGCCTATATCTACACGATAACGCCTAATGACCCACCAAGCACACGCATATCACATAGTCAACCCAAGTCCTTGACCCCTTACGGGAGCCCTATCAGCCCTCCTATTAACATCAGGGTTAGTAATATGATTTCACTTTAACTCCGTAACACTACTAATTCTAGGCCTACTTACTAATACCTTGACAATATATCAATGATGACGAGATATTATTCGAGAAGGCACGTTTCAAGGCCACCATACACCAGTTGTCCAAAAAGGCCTACGCTACGGGATAATCCTATTTATTATCTCAGAGGTGTTCTTCTTTTCTGGATTCTTCTGAGCCTTTTATCACTCAAGTCTTGCTCCAACTCCAGAATTAGGAGGATTCTGGCCACCAGCAGGTATTACACCTCTAAACCCCCTGGATGTCCCCCTTCTAAACACATCCGTCCTACTCGCTTCAGGCGTATCCATCACTTGAGCCCACCACAGCCTTATAGAGGGTAATCGCAAACATATGCTTCAAGCCCTATTCATTACAATCTGCCTAGGCCTATACTTTACCCTACTGCAAGCTTCAGAATACTATGAAACGCCCTTTACAATCTCAGATGGAGTGTATGGCTCTACATTCTTTATGGCTACAGGATTCCATGGACTACATGTCATCATCGGTTCAACCTTCCTTATTGTGTGCCTCCTACGACAACTAAAATTCCACTTTACATCCAGCCACCATTTTGGATTTGAAGCCGCAGCCTGATACTGACACTTTGTAGATGTGGTATGACTCTTCCTATATGTATCAATCTATTGATGAGGCTCTTACTCTTTTAGTATAAACCAGTACGGCCGACTTCCAATCAGCTAGTTTCGGTATTAACCCGAAAAAGAGTAATTAACATAGTCATTACACTACTCACAAATACATTGCTAGCCTCTCTCCTTGTAACTATTGCATTCTGACTCCCCCAGACTAATAGCTATACAGAAAAGACAAGCCCCTATGAGTGTGGCTTCGATCCATTAGGATCGGCTCGTCTACCCTTTTCAATAAAGTTTTTCCTAGTAGCAATCACATTTCTACTCTTTGATTTAGAAATTGCCCTACTCCTACCCCTCCCATGAGCATGCCAGACAAACAAGCTACAAACCATGCTCCCAATAGCCCTAATACTGATCTCATTACTAGCCATCAGTCTAGCCTACGAATGGTCACAAGAGGGCCTTGAATGATCTGAATAATGATAATTAGTTTAAACAAAACAAGTGATTTCGACTCACTAGATTATGATAAAAGTCATAATTATCTTATGTCCCTTACTTACATAAATATATTTCTGGCCTTCACAGTATCCTTAATTGGCCTATTAATATACCGGTCCCATATAATATCCTCTCTTATCTGCCTGGAAGGCATAATATTATCATTGTTCGTAATAATAACAATAACGATTCTCAATATACACCTAACCCTAGCCAGCATGATGCCCATTATTCTCCTGGTATTCGCTGCATGCGAAGCAGCACTAGGGCTCTCCCTTCTAGTAATGGTGTCAACCAACTACGGCATGGACTATGTGCAAAACCTCAATCTACTTCAATGTTAAAAATTATTATTCCAACTGCTATACTTATTCCCCTTACGTGAACCTCTCCCTCTAAGATAGTCTGAATTAATGCCACTACTCACAGCCTACTAATTAGTATCCTATGGTTACCCCTAATTAATCAATTCACTGATAATAGCCTTAATCTCTCCCTAATATTCTTCTCTGACTCCCTATCCACCCCACTACTAATACTAACCATATGACTTCTCCCCCTTATAATTACTGCTAGCCAATTACACCTCACCAACGAAACACTTCTTCGAAAAAAACTGTACATTACCATACTAGTACTACTCCAAATTTTCCTAATTATGGCATTTACGGCTACAGAACTTATTATATTTTATATCCTATTCGAAGCTACATTACTCCCAACTCTAATTATTATCACACGGTGAGGAAACCAGACAGAACGTCTGAATGCAGGAATATATTTCCTATTTTACACCCTAGCAGGTTCTCTCCCCTTACTTGTTGCACTGCTCTACCTCCAAAACTTAATGGGTACATTAAATTTTCTACTGATACAGTACTGAGCCGAAGCCCTCGCACCTTCTTGAAGCACTAGTTTCTTATGACTAGCATGCATAATAGCCTTCATGGTAAAAATGCCTCTATATGGCCTCCACTTATGGCTACCAAAAGCCCATGTAGAAGCCCCCATTGCAGGCTCTATAGTCCTTGCGGCAGTCCTACTCAAACTAGGGGGTTATGGTATGCTACGCATTACTATGTTACTTGACCCACTAACCAAGTCAATATCTTATCCCTTTATAATACTTTCCCTATGAGGAATAATCATAACTAGCTCCATCTGTCTTCGCCAAACGGATCTGAAATCCCTCATTGCCTACTCCTCAGTCAGTCACATGGCCCTTGTTATCGTCGCCGTCCTAATTCAAACCCCCTGGAGCTTTATAGGAGCAACAGCACTGATAATTGCACATGGCCTCACCTCATCAGTACTATTCTGTCTAGCAAATTCAAACTACGAACGAGTACATAGCCGAACAATACTCCTAGCTCGAGGACTGCAAACACTCCTGCCACTAATGGCTGCTTGATGACTCCTAGCAAGTCTTACTAACCTGGCTCTACCACCGACTATTAACCTGGTCGGAGAGTTATTTGTAGTAATATCCATATTCACATGATCCAACCCATCCATTATTCTCCTCGGACTAAACATCATTATTACAGCCTCATACTCCCTATATATGCTAATCATAACTCAACGGGGCAAACATACCCATCATATCAACAATATTATTCCCTCATATACGCGAGAAAATGCCCTAATAGCAATACATATATTACCCCTACTACTACTATCAATTAACCCAATAATTATTCTAGGAACTCCCTACTGTAAGTGTAGTTTAACAAAAACATCAGATTGTGAATTTGATAATAGAAACCCTAACCTTCTCACTTACCGAGAAAGTATGCGAGAACTGCTAACTCTCCGCCCCCGCGCCCAAAATCGCGGCTTTCTTACACTTTTAAAGGATAGGAGCTATCCGTTGGTCTTAGGAACCAAAAAATTGGTGCAACTCCAAATAAAAGTAATAAACCTATTTTCCTCTACAATACTTATGACCATAGTTATACTGGTAACACCAATCCTAGCAACAACTTTAAACGTCCAAAGCCACTCCAACTTTCCACGCTACGTAAAAACTATGGTTGCCTACTCCTTCCTAATTAGCACTATCCCCACAACCATGTTTATTATCTCCAATCAAGACATAGTGATTTCCAACTGACACTGAACTACAATTCAGACCTTAAAACTATTCCTCAGTTTTAAACTAGACTTTTTCTCAATACTATTCATGCCCGTAGCATTGTTCGTAACATGGTCTATCCTAGAATTCTCAATATGATATATACACTCGGACCCAAACATAAATCGATTCTTCAAGTACCTCTTAATATTCCTAATCACAATGATAATCCTAGTCACAGCTAACAACCTATTCCAACTGTTCATTGGCTGAGAAGGGGTGGGAATCATATCCTTCCTCCTAATTGGCTGATGATATGGTCGAGCAGATGCTAACACAGCGGCCCTCCAAGCTATTCTCTATAACCGTATCGGCGATGTCGGCTTTATCCTATCAATAGCATGATTTCTCACCAACTTTAACACATGAGAGCTACAACAAATCTTCTTATTAAGCTCAGATACCCCTCTTATACCCATAATAGGACTGCTACTGGCAGCAACAGGAAAATCTGCTCAATTCGGTCTACACCCTTGACTTCCTTCTGCTATAGAAGGTCCTACCCCCGTATCAGCCCTACTCCATTCAAGCACAATAGTTGTAGCAGGTGTATTCCTCCTAATTCGATTCTACCCCCTAATAGACAACAACCCTACGATCCAAACAATAACTCTGTGTTTAGGCGCTATTACAACCCTCTTCACGGCAATATGCGCACTCACTCAAAACGACATCAAAAAAATTATCGCATTCTCCACTTCAAGCCAACTAGGCCTAATAATAGTAACAATCGGAATTAATCAACCACACCTAGCATTCCTGCATATTTGCACCCACGCCTTCTTCAAAGCCATACTATTTATATGCTCTGGGTCAATTATTCACAGCCTAAATGATGAACAAGATATCCGAAAAATAGGGGGCCTCTTTAAAACCATGCCACTCACCACAACAGCCATAACAGTAGGAAGTCTAGCCCTAGTTGGCATGCCCTTCCTGACAGGTTTCTACTCCAAAGACCTAATCATCGAAGCAGCTAATACCTCTTATACCAACGCCTGAGCCCTTATCATTACCCTAATTGCAACAGCCCTAACAGCAGTCTACAGCACCCGTATTATCTTCTTCGCTCTACTAGGACAACCCCGCCTTCCCACTCTAATTTTAATCAATGAAAATAACCCCCTTTTACTTAACGCCATCAAACGTCTACTTATCGGAAGCATCTTTGCTGGATTTTTGATCTCAAATAACATTCCCCCTATAACTGTCCCTCCTATAACCATACCACCATACCTAAAACTCATAGCCCTCGCAGTAACCCTCGCTGGATTTATTCTAGCCCTGGAACTTAATACTATAACCCTAAGTCTGAAGTTTAACACCCCCTCTAACATATTCAAATTCTCTAACCTCCTTGGATACTTTCCAACTATCATACACCGGGCCTCTCCAACAATGAGCCTATCAGCAAGCCAAAAATCCGCATCTTCTCTTCTAGACCTGACCTGAATAGAACTAGCCATTCCCAAAATAATCTCCCTTACACAACTAAAAGCCTCCTTACTAGTATCAAACCAAAAAGGGTTGATCAAACTCTACTTTTTATCATTTCTAATCACTATATTATTAACACTCCTCTTATTTATCCTCCCCGTGTAACCTCCATGATTACTATAACAGCAACAAGAAGAGACCAACCAGTAATAACCACTAACCAACTTCCATAGCTGTACAAACCTGCAACCCCAGTTACCTCCCCACTAATAGCCTCTAAACTCTCCACATCCCACATAACTCAATCATTAAAACTATTAAATCCAACAACAGCTCCCAACTCCACATCCTTCAAAACACTAAAAACTAAAATAAGCTCTATAATAAAACCCACAATAAAAGCCCCTAAAACTGTTTTATTAGAGACTCAAACCTCCGGATACTGCTCGGTAGCTATAGCTGTAGTATATCCAAATACTACTAACATTCCTCCCAAGTAAATCAGAAAGACCATTAAACCTAAAAACGACCCACCAAAATTCATTACAATACCACACCCAGCGCCCCCGCCCACAATTAACCCAAGACCCCCATAAATCGGAGAAGGCTTCGAAGAAAATCCAACGAAGCTCAGTACGAAAATAATACTTAAAACAAATACAGCATATCCTATCATTATTCTTACATGGCTACACCCATGACCAATGACATGAAAAATCACCGTTGTACTTCAACTATAAGAACTAAACTATAATGACCAACATTCGAAAAACTCATCCTCTCCTAAAGATCATTAATAACTCACTAGTAGACCTCCCAGCCCCATCAAGCCTATCATCATGATGAAACTTCGGTTCTCTTCTAGGAGTCTGCTTATCTGTACAAATCTTGACAGGACTGTTCCTAGCTATACACTACACCTCCGACACAGCTACCGCATTTAATTCTGTAACACACATCTGCCGAGATGTAAACTATGGATGAATCCTCCGCTACCTCCATGCTAATGGAGCATCTATATTTTTTATCTGCCTATACCTTCATGTAGGACGAGGCTTATACTACGGGTCCTACACATACTCAGAAACATGAAACGTTGGTATTCTCCTCCTATTTGCCGTAATAGCCACTGCATTTATAGGATATGTATTACCATGAGGACAAATATCCTTCTGAGGAGCAACCGTCATCACCAATCTTCTATCTGCCATCCCCTACGTTGGCACCGACCTGGTTCAATGAATCTGAGGTGGCTTCTCCGTAGATAAAGCAACCCTTACTCGATTCTTTGCCTTCCACTTTCTACTTCCCTTCATCGTGGCAGCCCTAGTAATAGTCCACTTACTATTCCTACACGAAACCGGCTCCAACAATCCAACAGGCATCCCATCAGACCCGGACATAATCCCGTTCCACCCATACTACACAATCAAAGATATCCTAGGATTTCTTATTATATTAACAGCCCTATCAGCCCTAGTCCTATTTAATCCAGACCTCTTAGGAGACCCAGACAACTATACACCAGCAAACCCACTCAATACTCCCCCACATATTAAGCCAGAGTGATATTTCCTATTTGCCTACGCAATCTTACGGTCCATCCCAAACAAACTAGGCGGAGTCCTAGCCCTAGTCATATCCATCTTAGTCCTAGCAATCGTACCCATACTCCACACGTCCAAACAACGAAGCATAATATTCCGGCCTCTTAGCCAATGCCTATTCTGACTACTTGTAGCGACCCTGCTTACATTAACCTGAATTGGAGGCCAACCAGTCGAACATCCCTACGTAATCATCGGACAGGTAGCATCCATCCTATACTTCCTAATTATCCTAGTCCTCATACCCCTAATTAGCACCATAGAAAACCACCTCCTAAAATGAAGAGTCCATGTAGTATACTAATTACACTGGTCTTGTAAACCAGAAATGGGGATAACCCACCCCCATAGACTCAAGGAAAAGGCACAAGCCTCACCTTCAGCACCCAAAGCTGAAATTCTATTTAAACTACTCCTTGAACTGCTTATGTTATTCGTGCATAAATCTTATTACCCCATATTAATGAATGACATATATGTATAATAGTACATTATATTATGTACCTCATGAATATTAAGCAAGTAATTTAATTCAATGTATGAATGATATATTATTATATATTAACAGTCAAAATTATATCAATATGGATAATTCATTAATGATTATATATGATTAATCAGCTGTAGGACATAATATTTATTAATCGTGCATAGACCATTCTATTATATTTAATTCTTATCAATACGCCTATCCCCCACCAAAGGGTGTCTCTTGATCTACCAACCTCCGTGAAACCAGCAACCCGCCCAATAAGTATCCCTCTTCTTGTCCCAGGCCCATTTAACTTGGGGGTTTCTAACTTGGGTCGTAAACGGCATCTGGTTCTTGCTTCAGGGCCATACAACCTTAGAATCGCCCATTCGTTCCCCTTAAATAAGACATCACGATGGATTAATGACTAATCAGCCCATGCCGCGGCATAACTGTGGTGTCATGCCTTTAGTAGGATTTTATTCGGGGTATGCTTGGACTCAGCTATGGCCGTAGAGGCCTGGGTTCAGGAGCTTTTAACCCAGCTGGACTTCTTAATGTACCTTCCCCACCAGCATAATGAGGAGGCGGGACATAAGAGTCAATGGTACAGGACATGGTAATGGTTGAGCTTGCTTATTCTTGGTCTTGCATGAAGTGTGGACCTTACGGTGAGCTATAGGATTCATGGTATCAGGACATATTACTACTACTTCCCACCCCCGTGTACGCTACGTATACGCCTACGTATACGCCTACGTATACGCCTACGTATACGCCTACGTATACGCCTACGTATACGCCTACGTATACGCCTACGTATACGCCTACGTATACGCCTACGTATACGCCTACGTATACGCCTACGTATACGCCCACGTATACGCGCACGCGTGTACACGCATGTGTGGCGCCCACGCCCAAACAGCAGGTACATGATCTTTTAAGTCGACAAACCCCCCTACCCCCCGTTAAACTCCCGCGCAGTGTATTAGGTAACCTTGCCAAACCCCAAAAACAAGGATAATACAAAGCGCATTACGAGCCTAACGCAAGATTAGGTAATATAATTACCCAACCAAGTAACATACCACAAATCGACCCCTATTAATTGAACGCTACCACTTTAAAGAATTTATTTTTCCTTAGACAGCTACGTCCCTAGATTCGTTAAAATTTTAACGCATGCTTTCTCCATATTATAAGTAAAATAAC